ATCACTAGTTCAAGTCACACACTCCCATAATCCATTTTCTCTTAGGAAAATTCCCGTCAACTAGTCATGTAAAATAAATAATACAATTTTGTTTTGTAAAGTTGAAGGAAAATATCCAAATACATGTCTTATTCTTTTCAATAATCCATATTTATAGCAATGAAATACTTTTCTCCCCCAAGTGATCAATGATTGATTACAACTATCTATGATTTAGATCCTTTATTTATAAAGGACCGGAAATACCTTGCTTACGGATCATTAAGAAATGCATTAACATAAATACGGCAGTAAGAAGAGGTAATACAAAAGTGTGTAAACTGTAAAAACGAGTCAAAGTGGATTGGCCCACACTAGCACTTCCTCGCAATAACTCTACCAAAGGGGATCCTATTACAGGAATAGCTTCCGGTACACCCGTTACTATTTTGACTGCCCAATAGCCAATTTGGTCCCAAGGTAAGGAATAACCGGTTACGCCAAAAGAGGCGGTCAAGACAGCAAGAACCACGCCTGTAATCCAAGTCAATTCACGGGGTTTTTTAAAGCCACCGGTGAGATACACACGGAATACGTGCAGAATCATCATTAGGACCATCATACTTGCCGACCATCGATGAACTGATCGGATTAACCAACCAAAGTTGGCTTCAGTCATTATGTATTGAACAGAAGCAAAAGCCTCAGTAACGGTTGGCCGATAGTAAAAAGTCATAGCAAACCCCGTAGCCACTTGTACTAAAAAACAAGTAAGCGTTATTCCCCCTAAACAATAAAATATGTTTACATGAGGAGGAACGTATTTACTAGTTATATCATCTGCAATCGCCTGAATCTCAAGACGTTCTTCGAACCAATCATAGACTTTATTGAGATAGGTAACCCAAGGGGACTCCCCCTCCACGAACCGTAAATGAGACTTTCATCTCGTACAGCTCAAACAGAAAGACCAAAATACTGGTGGAAAAAAATATGTGTAATAGTAAAGAAACGTCTTAATCCTATGATTCAATCTTCTCAGACGATATAAAAGAACAAAAAAAATCCGAAAACTATTCTTGAAACTATTTTTTGTGGTTATAATGCCAAAATATCAAGTTGGCGCATTCGTCTTGATGTTGATCGTCACAGGCCTCTTGAATCTTCTATTTACCTATTTACTTTCTTTGATTTATTATTTTTGTTTGTAATATGGGTTTACTTTCTTTTTTAGTGCTTGATAGGAATTCTCTTGTTAAGACCCCATGAACCGATTGAAACCCCAGATTCATACTAGAACCGCGATGATTCGATAAAACCTTCAAGCTAAGTCCAACAATTCTCTGAGTAAGAACCATTGTATCATCACTTATTCAATGAATAGGAATAGATATAATAACAAAAAAAACACACTTGCTCTGTGATCAAAATAAGCATGAAGAGGAGTTTGAAATATTTTTTGGAGTCCGGCCGCGAGGTCTGAATATTAAGTATGAATCATAGTTCTAATACTTCGTAATCTATTTCATATATTTCGTGCTCCAGATACTAGAATGAATATCTGACGAGGGAAAGCATCTCTATCAAGATGACAGACTTGTTCTCTGTACTATCAATAGGATCAATTCTAACAAATCACACACTCATATTCCGCAAATAGAGAAACAAAAAAATTCCGCGGTCGAACTGCCAAAACGGACCCAAAATACAAGCCTAAACGCTTTTCTTTAGCTTTAGAGTGAAAAGCAAAACAAAGTTAGGACTTAGTGATTCTGAGAAATCTAATTCATTGAAATTCCGTCTAGTAAAACGGAAGAATTATAAATCTCTAAAATAATAGATAGAAATATTGCAAATAAGGCCATTGCGACTCCCATCAATGGAGTAGTTCCCCATCCAGGAGCTACTTTACCATATTCCGAATTCAATGGTTTCAATAACCCCCCTACACCAGTTCGTTTTGGACGAGATCTAGAACTACCCTCAACGCTTTGTGTAACCATAAATCCTATTTTGTATTCATTGAGATCTGTTGACTTTGTATAGAATTTCATTGTAAATAAGTAATCTTATCTCATAGATCCATTGTGATCTTGAAATTCTATAATAATGGAAATAGCAACCCTAGTTGCCATCTTTATATCTGGTTTACTTGTAAGTTTTACTGGGTATGCCTTATATACTGCTTTTGGGCAACCTTCTCAACAACTAAGAGATCCATTCGAGGAACACGGGGACTAGTTGAAGTAATGAGCCTCCCAATATTGGGAGGCTCATTACTTCAAGCGAGATAATGAAAAATCATTTCATCTTTTTAGTTGGAACTTTAGGTGGTTCTCGAAAAAAGATAGCGAAAAAAATTATACCTAGAGTTGAGACTAAGAGGAATGTATAAACCAATGCTTCCATAGATTTGATTGTGGTTTACAATTATAGCTTCCGTACCTGTTTATTTGGAGCCATCTCCTGGATTAAAGAAGGAGCAAGACTCAAAGACAAGTGGGCGATTCAGATCAAAATGTCTCCGGTAACCCCATGTCAAAAAAAAATGGATAAGGGAGCAATGTTGTATCAAACTACTTGTCTTTTTGTAGTTGGATCCCCTAGTTTTTGGAATGCTCCAAATTCTACTTGAGCGTCCAAATCTGGATCAATACCAGCAAAAACATCTCTGAACAGGGTTCTAGCGCCATGCCAAATGTGCCCAAAGAAGAAGAGTAGAGCAAATGAAGCATGTCCAAAAGTAAACCAACCCCTTGGACTACTACGAAAAACACCATCGGATTTCAAAGTAGCACGATCTAATTCAAAGATTTCACCCAATTGAGCACGTCTAGCATATTTTTTAACAGTAGCGGGATCACTATAACTGACGCCGTTGAGTTCACCGCCATAGAACTCAACAGTTACACTTACTTGCTCGACACTATACTTCGATTCCGCCCTTCGAAAAGGAACATCGGCTCTAACAATTCCGTCACCGTCTACCAAAACAACTGGAAATGTTTCAAAAAAAGTAGGCATACGACGCACAAAAAGTTCACGGCCTTCTTTATCTCTAAAGACAGGATGTCCTAACCACCCAACAGCGATTCCATCCCCGTTATCCATCGAGCCCGCTCTGAACAATCCCCCTTTTGCCGGATTATTCCCAATGTAATCATAAAAAGCTAATTTTTCAGGAATTTTAGACCAAGCTTCGGATAAACTTTGATTCTCGGCTAGACCAGAAACAACTCTTCGATATATTTCTTGCTGGAAATATCCCTGATCCCATTGATAACGAGTGGGACCAAATAATTCAATCGGAGTAGTCGCTGAACCATACCACATAGTTCCAGCAACAACAAAAGCCGCAAAAAAGACAGCAGCAATACTACTGGAAAGGACGGTTTCAATATTTCCCATACGCAATCCTTTGTATAGACGTTGTGGCGGACGGACACTAAGATGAAACAGTCCCGCTAATATGCCCAATGTCCCTGCTGCAATATGATGAGAGGCTATTCCTCCCGGAGCAAAAGGATCAAAACCTTCCACACCCCACGCTGGATTTACAGCTTGGACCTTTCCGGTTAGTCCATAAGGATCGGACACCCAGATTCCAGGACCGTACAATCCTGTTACATGGAATGCCCCAAACCCAAAACAAGCCACTCCTGAGAGAAATAAATGAATTCCGAAGATCTTAGGCAAATCTAAAGAAGGTTTTCCTGTACGTTCATCAGTAAATATTTCTAGATCCCAATACACCCAATGCCAAATAGCTGCCAAGAAGCACAATCCAGAAAACACAATATGTGCCCCGGCCACACCTTCGTAACTCCAAATACCCGGATTCGTTATAGTCCCGCCTGTGATAGTCCAACCGCCCCATGAATCGGTTATTCCTAAACGAGTCATAAAGGGTATAACGAACATACCTTGTCTCCACATTGGGTCGAGAACAGGGTCAGAGGGATCAAAAACTGCTAATTCATATAGAGCCATCGAACCAGCCCAACCAGCAACCAGAGCCGTATGCATTATATGGACAGCCAGCAAACGACCGGGATCATTCAATACGACGGTATGAACACGATACCAAGGCAAACCCATGGAAAATACCCCTTTATCAACAAAAAATAGACACTTTGTAACTTTATTGCATTGGAAAACTATACTATGGACCTCTCCCTTTCAGTGCATTATCTGAGAGAAAGGATTAATCTTTGTTCCAGTCTTTTAGTAATAATAAAGGAACAATTCTAATTCTGTTCGTAGGAACAAAGAGAAGCAAATCTATTTTATACCCGATAAGTACCAATACGCAATGGGGGATTTATATCATTTTATATGGTCGTATTCCTTTATCTTTCAAAGTGCCTCAATTTCTGTTATTTTATTCATTCTGTCTTCCTTGAGTTTATTTAGAAATTTATCTAATTTATGGCTAAAATAGAGAAGAAAAGACAATATTATTAAAAATAAAACATTATTACGATTCCACATCAAAGTGAGATATAGTACTTAATTTTTTCTTTCATTTTATGCCTATTGGTGTTCCAAGAATACCCTTTCGAAATCCTGGGGAAAACGCTTCATCCTGGGTTGACATATAGTGCGACTTGTCAGATATAGTGGGTCATATGGGATTTCCCCGTTTTCTCTCCCGATTGAGATATCCTTCAGCTTCGCCCAAAAAGGATTAATCAAATCATCAAAACTTTGGAGCGTGAAGTGCAATGAAATAAAATAAGATTTTTTTTGTTGAGAGGTATCCAGATTAATATTATCGATTAGAATAAAATTTATGGTTGGCTTATTTGTTTGGACTAATAAAAAAACGCGGTATCCAGGCTCCGTTTAGAAAAAACCCAATTGGTAATAGATTATCTATGATTACTACTTGTATCATATTTGACTTTTTTTCTTAAATTAAAGTAATTTCAAACTGTTAATCAAAATTACGTGACTAATATTAATATAATAAATACGTCGAATATTTAACGGACGACATGAAATGAATTGAAAAAAAAAAAGAAGTCTTCGCAAAAAGACGTGGTAGTGGGGGCTTTTGCTCTATATGTGCAAATAAAAATCGGGTGGATCTTTACTCGGAGTAGAGCATAAACCTAAAAGAATTGAAGAGGACCATTCAGGAACAAGAGAATGACATCGTGATTTAGAGTGAATCTCGATGAAACAATACATCAAAAAGAAGTTAGTTCGAAAAGTTTAGTAAATGCCCCTTTTTTTAGGTAAACAGGCCAAAACTCATTTTTATTGAAAAATGGAAGAAAAATTTCTTCGTTAGAATAGAAAATTAGAAAGAGCCTCTTAGGAAAAAAGAAGGAAAGCTAGGATCTATACATTGATTCTTCTTTGTTTTCGCGATTTTTGTTGAACCGTATGCATCAAAGGATGCATGTACGGTTCCTAAAGGATCAAATTTTATCCTAATCAACCGACTTTATCGAGAAAGATTACTTTTTTTAGGCCAAATAATTAATACCCATCTCGCGAATCAACTTATTGCTCTTATATTATATCTAACTATGGAGAGTGATACCAAAGATCTTTATTTGTTTATCAACTCTCCAGGCGGATGGGTAATACCTGGAATAGCTCTTTATGATACTATGCAATTTGTGCGACCAGATGTACAGACAATATGCTTGGGATTAGCCGCTTCAATGGGATCTTTTATCCTGGTCGGAGGAAAAATTACCAAACGTTTAGCATTCCCTCACGCTTGGCGCCAATGAGTTTTTTTTTTTTTAGATAAAAAAGACTATGCCTTCACCATATAAATTTTTTTTCAGTAATAATAGCATGGCACTTCGAATTCGATAGAAACAAAATTGTATTGCTTTTTCAAAAAAAAAAAATGAAAAAATCATTAAATTATGTATCGAAAGAGTAGTATGAAAAAAGGTATTGCCGATTTTTTCTTATGTATCGGAGGCCTGTTTCAGTGTCACAAACCTTATTTTTTTCACACCCAAAGAAAGACTGTTTTGGCCATGTTCGGAAAGAAAAGAATACCAAAAAAAGAAACTTTGGGATTGCTGAATCACAAATGAAATTAAAAAAAATATAAAGATATAAAGCAACGGAACCGTCATAGTATTTTTTTTTTAATTCCTAAAAAAAAAAAGGAAGGGCGGTTATTAGATCATTTACCGATCTGGGTCTGATAGACTCTATATTTTATGATTTTTTTCTTTGATGGAAGGTAAAAGTTAATTCTATTAAAGAGCCGTATGCAATGTGCAAACCATGCATGTACGGTTGGTCAATTCTATCGTTTTTTCTTTTTTTTTTTTTCTTTCTTTTTATCTTCTACTGCCTTAATCATGAAAGATCGAATAACCATTTATTATGTTCTATCATCAGGGTAATGATCCATCAGCCTTTTAGTGCTTTTTTTATGGCACAAGTAGGAGAATTTGTCCTGGAAGCGGAAGAACTGCTGAAGCTCCGCGAAACCATCACAAGGGTTTATGTACAAAGAACGGGCAAACCCTTATGGATGGTATCCGAAGACATGGAAAGGGATGCTTTTATGTCAGCAACAGAAGCCCAAGCTCATGGAATTGTTGATCGTGTAGCGGTTGAAAAATAGCAAAGATTTCACATAAATCACATTTAAAATCAAATTTTGAAATTTGAATATTTAACAGTTTAATAGTTTCTATTTAGTATATTAAATTTAGGAAAATTTATATTTATAAAAATATATTAAAAGAAATCATAATCATCCGGTTAGGATCAATCTAAACCATGCCCTTTCGATATAGGATTCAGATACGATTTCCATGCCAACTCTTAAACAACTTATTAGGAATACAAGACAGCCAATAAAAAATGTCACGAAATCCCCCGCTCTTAGGGGATGTCCTCAGCGCCGAGGAACATGTATTCGGGTGTATGTGCGACTCGTTCAGATCCTGGGCTGGGACAAAAGAAACAACTTACAGTATCAGTGATCGATACAGTACCAACGAATAGGATAGAATGGAGTTCCTCCATTCACGATCTAAAAAAAAGATCTACCATATCTTGTTATTGTGTATATTGTGGACTAAATTTTTGGTTTCCATTGGGACAAACACGTGCACCCCTTAATTTTTCAATTTAAGATGAAAAGAATTACCCATTGGTAACAACTTATTATCCAGGAAAATTCTTTTTGATTTAAAAAGCAGAAAAATTCTGCCCAGACTCTTGCAAGAACGGACTCAGAGGGTCAGCTACCCAACAAATCTTCATAATTAAATACCGTTACTGTATTGGGTGGATCTCCTTGTGAAAGGTCTATTACTGGATAATCCCATGGGTAGAGTCAAAGAGTGTGAACTGTACAAGTTAATATATTGATTAAATGAATAACGAAGAAAGGGGCTCCGGTGTATAGAGAGGGCCTTACCGTTTAATTTAAGAAGTAACCATATAAACGATGGAACCCACCATTTCTTTATCCATTTATATTTACTGTGCTTTTTTTTCGAGGCATTTTAGCAATGCCTCGAAAAAAAATAGTGGTTGGGAAGGTTATTGTAGCAAAAGCCATTGGAGTTTTTACCTTATACATTGGGAGAACCCGTTTTGTTAATTAATAGGCTAGTAAAGAAAATAAAGAGTAACTGAAAGCAAGCAAATCGATCAGTTATTCCTCAAAGTTTCATTTATTCAATGACCAGAATTAGACGAGGATATATAGCTCGGAACCGTAGAACAAAAATTCGTTTATTTGCCTCAAGCTTTCGGGGGGCTCGTTCAAGACTTACTCGAACTATTACTCAACAAAAAATACGAGCTTTGGTTTCGGCTCATCGGGATAGAGATAGGCAAAAGAGAGATTTTCGTCGTTTGTGGATCACGCGAATAAATGCAGTAATTCGCGAGAGGTGGGTATCCTATAGTTATAGTATATTAATGCACAGTCTGTACAAGAGGCAGTTGCTTCTTAATCGTAAAATACTTGCGCAAATGGCTATATTAAATAAAAAAAGTCTTTATATGATTTCCAATGAAATAATAAAATAAGGCAATTGGAACGAATCGCTCGAGATGCGTTAAATGGAGTTCCCTGAATAATGAACTCCGGGAAGGTAGAGTAGAAATTTTTATTATAGAATAGGATACAGTCGTTAAAGTGAGCAAAGCAAACACGTTCAATAAAAAAAGATTGATTCCTTGTTCTTACCCAATTCAATTCGTTTTTTTCTTACAACCTGTATTTTAAACAAAAAAGAAATCCTTATTTGAATTCGGATTGGGAGTTTGATTCTATTGAAGAGTAAGCCTATTGATTTGATTTCGGGTTCTAAGACCAGCAGTTCTAGCAGTCGACTCGCCTTTTTCAAATTGTTTTTCATTATTAAGAAATGGTAACAAAGATAAAATACGAGCTTGTTTGATAGCAATAGTAATTAATCGTTGTTGTTTTAAGGTCAATCGATTTACCCGTCTAGATAATATTTTTCCTTGTTCACTAATAAATCGACTAATTAAACTCATGTTTCTATAAGAAATTCGATCCCCCGATTTGATCGGGGGCAAACGCCTACGCAAAGAACGCTTGGATTTATGAAAAAGTCGCTTGAATTTATGCATGTTTTGTTTATTCCTTATCCAAAAAATCCTATTTCGTTTGATCAAATCTAAAATGATTTAGAATTAAGAAATAGAATTTTTTTTGAGAGATTCTATATATTCTATGCTATTAATATATCAAGTTTTTAATATATGGTATATTAATTACGTGTTATTAACTATCTAAGATATAGTTAATATCTCTTTTTTTCAGATTCATTGAAGGAGTGACAGGCAGGTGATCGATTCTATCTATTTCTTTATCTCCCCGTGAATCTTATGTTTGTAACAATAGGGACAGAATTTTCTCAATTCCAATCGACCAGGTGTATTGTGTCGATTTTTTTGAGTAATATATCTGGAAATACCTCTTGATTTCTTATTAACACTAAGACCCGTTCGAACACACCCGGTGCATTCCAAAATAACTCTTACTCGGGCATCTTTACCCCTGGCCATGAACCTCCTTTTTGGTTTTCTATTCACTTAACTGTTCTATTTTTCGATCCGAATCGAAGAAAAAGAAAGGAAAGAAAAAAATGGAAGTTGCGAGCTTGAAATCCAATTCCAATTTATGAAAGATTTCGTTGCAATCAATATATTAATAATAAGTAATACAATGGGTTTAATTATTCTAACTAGGAACTATTTAGATTGAGAATTGAAGTAGAGTATTTCATTTAATAAGTGTATCTTTATGATACTGTTGCCATAGCCACATTTACATTTTCGTTATCACTATTTAGGCCTGGGGCGAGTTCCGTCTTTTACTGAGGTTGACTAAAATTTTATTCTTTCTCTTTTCGAACTTATTCTAATTTTTTCTAATAATATCTAATATTAAATATAATAAAAATAGAATAGAATAATAAAACAACAAAGAAGAGTAGGGAGGGGAGAAGTACTAGTCACAGATATTGCGTTCTATCTCTAATCTTCTTCAATCCCTCCTCTGCCAACAGTTAGACCAATAAAATTACTAGAATGAAAAAAAGGGGAATGTCAACGCATCTGGGAAAAAACGATTAATCTCTATCAATAGACCTGCTAAAGACCCAAACCATAAAGTACTTAGTACCGGTGCCGCGGAGAGATATGTTTTTAGATCTCGCATTTTAAAACCTCCTGCTTTATTGTAATACATAAACAAAAAAGCTATATGATCAGATGTATATGTAACTAGGAACCACCTGTATTTGGACATGGACTCTCTAATTTTAATGGAAATGTACAAGGATTTAGTAGCTAAGATTTTCCTCGTCTTTTCGAAAATCTTAAAAGAAAAAAAATAAGGTCCCTTCCACCTGAACATTCAGCAATTTGAAGGCCGTTTCATATAGATATATTTCATACGTGTGTCGGTTTATTATTATATGTTATCTGATATGAGACCAAAGACAAAGAATAAATCGAAATATCATTTTTCTCTGGAAATAAAGAT